TGTTTTTCAAAAAAAAGAGTTTCATTTTTGTAATTTTCTAATCGTTCCAAACTATTGCAAGTAGCATTAATCAAATTTACTTTTTCTCGTTCTATCTCGGAGTATCCATTCGTTCGATACTCATCTGCTTCGATTTCCACTTTCCGTAATCTAACCCGAGCTCTTTCGAGCTGTTCAATGGCTCTTTTACGTAATTCTTCTGAATTTCGAATAGTACTCAAGATCCTCTGTTTTCGCTTATCTAATAAATCATTTAATGAAAGTAGATTATCTTTCCATTCATTTCACAACTATAATATCTCTTCCCGAACCAAACATGAATCTTTCGATTCATTTGGCTCTCACGCTCAATTGTTTCTTTTATCTTTTCTTTGATTGATGGGCATTCCCCATATCTTTGAACGGAATGAGCGTATCCTCTCTTTTCTGTTCGTATATCGAAACTGATCTAACATCAGAATCTTAGGAGGACTCTTCAGACCAGACAAAAAATAAAAAATTGTCAGCAAAGTTGTTTCTTTATTTGTTCTTTATTTACAACTTATTTCCAAAAAGAAAAAAAAAATATTTTAAAGAAAAAAGAATTCTATTCTTTCTTCTTTATATGCTATGATAAATTAGATCAAAATTATAATAGATAATATATAATTGAATAGAATTTGGAACTTCATTATCATTATTATTAGAATGAGATTTCAGTTTTTTTATCCAAAAAATTCTCTTTTTTATACAAATAGAATACATAGGTCGTCGATTCGGCAGTGGATAAAAAAAGGGGGGGAGATACCCATCTTTCCAGTTAATGGTTCAAATAATTTTATCCATATGAGTGTTCTACATCGGATAAATTCCCAATTATTCCTTTTTTATCATCTTTAAACCTTTTTGTTACTAACGTAGCGGTAGAAAGAGTACCATACTATGCTGTGCCTGGACTTCAAACAATTTATCTTTAACCATGTAAAAGACCTCAACATTATTGGTTGATAGAGAAGAGAATCAAAGTTCATTTATCAATTAGTCACGAAATGCTATGGTTCTTACATATGATCTCTGAATGAAATCCAATTCCGAAGTAATTCGTCGAGATTATGCACCCTTTGTTCCTATTTCTGCTATAAAAAAGAATACATAAATATAAAGAAAGTGCAGCCGGTGAAATCCAACCTATTCTTGAAATACACAACTCGCACACACTCCCTTTCCAAAAAAAATCAATACACCCAGCACTACGCTTAGATTTATTGGATTTGTTGCTAAAATATCGGTATTAAGCTCGAAACTCCCAGCGGAGGGCCAGTGCTCCACGGAAACAAAAGAATCGGTTATATTTTTCATAAGCTCTCCCCTTATAGATAGGACTAACAAAGAACAGAGTTCTTTTTGTATCACTCCGCTTATTATTCTTAAATGGAATTTGAGAATTCTCAAATTTATTATTTATGGTTATGTTTTTATTCTACGATGAAATTAGACATTAAACAAAAGGATTTGCAAATAAAAGAGCTAATGCCACGACCAGTCCATAAATTGTTAAAGCTTCCATAAAAGCCAGACTAAGTAATAAAGTACCTCGTATTTTACCCTCTGCTTCTGGTTGTCTCGCAATACCTTCTACGGCTTGGCCCGCAGCAGTACCTTGACCGACCCCAGGTCCGATAGAAGCAAGCCCTACAGCCAATCCAGCAGCAATAACGGAAGCAGCAGAAATAAGTGGATTCATGGTAAGTTCCTTGCACCAAAAAAAGAAATGGTTAATGATACAACCAACCAATGAATTAGTACTTAATCTACTTATTTTTCTACTTCTACTTTTACTATTTACTTTTTACTACACTTATTTTTTATTTTTTGATCTTTATCACCAAAATATATCGGGTCGAAGTAACTAAAAGCTCCAAATGGAATTCAGAATATTACTGAATTGTCAGAACTACTTCGATATACCTTTTTTACTTTCTACCTTATCTAATATGTATACAGTTTTAGTCATTGCGTTTCCTTGTTTAGAAACTATTCTATTCTTTCTCTTTCATTTTTCATTCAATTCACAATCACAGACAAAATAGAAAAAGGACTGATATGGAAATTCATCTAAATGCAGTGGACTAAAAAAAAAGAGATAGGGGTAATTACTATCTAACTAGTAAATAACATATACTTTTATTCTTCCATAACGTAAATCACCTGCACTTTTTATTCTATTAAATCGTATTCTGGAACCATTCTTCGAAACATACATAAGGATTTATACTCATAGGCATTACATATACATATATGTAGTAGGAGTCCCGACCCTTCTTTCTCTTCCAAATTTCATCTATCTTTCTTCATATATACATACATGTAGCTATTTGCATTTTATTCTCCAACCTAGTGGATTATATTGAACCCCCCTTGAATTGGGATAAGCTTCAAAAAAAAACTATTTTGAAAGTTAGTCAATGATGACCCTCCATGGATTCACCTATATAAGCCGCAGCCAAAGTTGCAAAAATAAGAGCTTGAATACCGCTTGTAAATAATCCAAGAAACATGACAGGTATAGGAACTACTGAAGGCACTAAAGAAACAAGAACAACAACCACTAATTCATCAGCCAATATATTCCCGAAAAGTCGAAAACTAAGAGATAAAGGTTTTGTGAAATCTTCTAGAATATTAATTGGTAAAAGTATTGGAGTTGGTTGAATGTATTTCCCAAAATATCCCAATCCTTTTTTGCTAAGACCCGCATAGAAATATGCCACTGACGTGGGTAAAGCTAAAGCAACAGTAGTATTTATATCATTCGTGGGCGCAGCTAACTCCCCATGAGGTAACTTTATGATTTTCCAAGGTAAAAGAGCACCTGACCAGTTAGAAACAAAAATAAATAGGAACATCGTTCCTATAAAAGGAACCCAAGGACCATACTCCTCTCCAATCTGAGTTTTGCTCAAGTCTTGAATAAATTCAAGGACATATTCGAAGAAATTCTGACCGTCGGTCGGAATGGTTTGTGGATTTCGAACAGCTATGATGACTGAACCTAATAAGATAGCAATTACAACCCAAGAAGTGATAAGTACTTGGGCATGAATTTGTAAACCTCCTATTTGCCAATATAAATGTTGGCCTACTTCTACACCTGATATATCGTATAATCCTTTGAGTGTTTTAATGGAACATAGTATAAAATTCATATTGTCCTCTAAAAGAAATCAAACTTCAAAAAAGTAATTATTTTGATTCAAATTCAACCATCTCTTTCTCAATTCATCTATGTTCATTCATGAATTTAAGTTATGAATCGTATATTTCGGATACCAAGAAATCACATAAAAAAAATACCAATCATTTTATCTTTTAAATATTCTTCAATATTCAAAACATAGTTCAAACTCCAAAAGATGCAAACCAAAATAGCAACAATCAAAGAGAGTTCAGCAAAAACAAACTAATCTTCTTCTTTCTTCTTCTTAATGATAAGAGTAATGATAAGATATTCAACCATTTTTTATATAACTAGAACGGCCCTCACAAATTGCAGATACTAATTTTGTAAGAATCAATCGAATCGAAGCTATAGCATCATCGTTGGCTGGAATAGAAATATCTGCAAGATCTGGGTCACAATTTGTATCGATTAAACAAATCGTCGGAATACCCAAAATAACACATTCTCGAAGAACCGTATATTCTTCTTGCTGATCAACGATAATTACAATATCGGGTAATCCCGTCATATATTTGATCCCACCCAGATATGTTTGCAAGGTAGATAACTTTCTCTTCAACATTGCTGCATCTCCTTTGGGAAGACGATTGAGTTTCCCCATCTTTTGTTCTGCTCTTAAGTCCCTGAATTTCTGAAGTCTTGTTTCTGTAGTAGACCAATTCGTTAACATACCACCAAGCCATTTTTTATTAACATAATGGCATCGAGCCCTTATTGCTGCTGATGCTACTAAATCCGCTGCTTTCTTTTTGGTGCCAACGATTAAGAATTTTTTTCCCCTACTTGCTGCATCAAAAACTAAATCGCAGGCTTCTGATAAAAAACGAGCGGTTATAGTAAGATTTGTAATATGAATACCTTTACGCTTTGCAGAGATGTAAGGAGCCATTCTAGGATTCCATTTATTAGTACCATGACCAAAATGAACTCCTGCTTCCATCATTTCTTCCAAATTGATGTTCCAATATCGTCTTCCCATTTTCCCACACTTTCTCTTTTTATTTTTTTTTTCAAAGAGATTCATTACCTTGTGAAATAAATAATTGTTCCAACGGAACCTTCTACCAGGATTGACCTTTGATCTACGACCCAAACCATGAATTTCATTCTTTATTTTTGATTTCATTGATTACGAAATCCATAATTGGACCAGAGAGTTAAAGTAAAAAGAATGAACCTATTTTTAGGAATTAGTAAATTAAATTACGTAAATGATTGGTCTGATGTCTCATGGAAAGTGTTTGGGGAATAAGAACAAAATAATTCTCTATGGTGTAACAAAATATCTCTCATTTCCAACTCAAATAGATTCTTCCTTTTTATTTTCAAATGAATGTTTTTGTCTTGCTTTGAACGATGTACTAATTTTTTGAATCCGGTACCAACTGGTATAATCCCCCCCAAAACAACGTTCTCTTTCAGGCCTTTCAACCAATCAATACGACCTCGTAGAGCAGCTTTTGCTAAAACTCGAGAAGTTTCTTGAAAACTCGCTTCGGATATGAAACTTTGAGTATTCAGAGATGACTTCGTTATTCCCAATAAGATTGCCCGATAAAAGATCGCTTCGTCCAAAACGCGCCCTGCTCGCTCTGCTCGCAACAATCCAATAAGTTCCCCAGGTAAAAAAACATTAGACATTCCATCTTCTGAAACCAAAACTCTTGATGTTACTTGACGTACAATAATCTCTATATGTCTATTATGGATCTGTACCCCCTGGGATCGATAAACCTTTTGGATCTTATTAACCAAAGAGATACGACTTTGGGCTATGGTTAATTCAGCTCCAATCAAGAATCCCCAGGGGATCCCAAGAATTCTTCGGATACGTTCGTCCCAACCTTCAACTCTTCTTTCGAGGTTCATCGATATTGAATCAATCGAACGAACTTCTAAGATTTGTTCCACTTTCGGAAGACCTTGTGTTATGTCACCAGATCTCGATTTTTCATATATAAATGTAATTAATGTATTTCCTTCAGAAAAGGTTTCCCCATAATGGCCATGTACGGTTGCTCCTGGAGTGACCAAATAGGGCTTAGCTGATCTTATAACTAAAGAGTCAACATGAACAATGAAAATTTGACCAGATTTTTTTATGCGTGATCCGTATTTCAATAGACATACATTTTTACAAAGGAATTGTCCAAGACTAATTATTGTCCATGCCTCTTCACAAGAATCGTGATGGAGAAAACACCAATTCGAATGGAATGAATTCCAAATGATGTTACTGCATGAATCGGGATTATAAATCCTACTATTTTCATCTAGGAAACAGTATTTAAATGGAAGTACTTGAAGCACTTGGAAAGTCTGTTGAAAATTTTCAAATAAAAAATCTTTCTTTAAAAAGACTTGATTATAAGTTCTTAAATAGTAAAATGAACAAAATTTTACTATTTTAGGTACAATAGTACCTAAAGGACCCAACAAATACCTAATTGGAGTCATGGGATCCGATTCTTTTGTCGTATTATTATATCTCGAAGTATTGAAGGGGCCAATTTGAGAACAATTGGATGATGACAAAATTATGAAAGATTGGCATTCCTTATTTCGATTCAACAACGTACCAAGAGTTCCCTTATGTTGGGGAAATAATTGAATCTTCGCCTTGGAATCAAAAGGATTTCTATGGGTACGATCTAATTCATTATTGGAAATAAATCCTGAACCTGCCGTATCATACCTTTTTTCGGTATACGAAATAGTGGACTTTACTAACTCAATTCGGATGAAATCACGAAGCAGATCATTTGCCCTTATTTCAACAAAAGAAGCATGAACCTCTTCTTCTATAGAACTCTTTTTTTCTTGGTCCCAAGTCAATACTAAGCAAGCCCGAACTAATTGAATACTTGTGTGAGAAATTCCTCGAATTGACTTGCCATTTCCATAAAGTATATAATTGACAATTCGAAGTTGGACATTATCCTTTTCTTGCAAGAGATCCTGAGAGAAAAGTGTTGCTAAATTTATCCCATCAGCTATTTCATATGTGACTACGGGCCGAACCAAAACAAAATACTTTTTTTTGGTAGGTGTAATCCGTTGGACATAGATCCAATTTTTCAATTTTTTTGATCCTTTATAATTTTTTTTTTCCATTCCTGGTGGTATCAAAATGCCACTGTGCCTAGATATTTTATCCACCTCTCCAGAAAAATGAATATCTCCAGAAAATATTTTCAGTTCCATACTTTTTTTTTTTCTCTCCACTCGGACTAATCCACCTATTCGACTTCTTGTATTTATATTTAAAGCAAGTCGTGTATCTACTCCAATGATACTATTGTTCCGGACCATTATGGGCGAAGATCCGGGTAAAATATGCACTTCCTCGGGAATGAAAAAAAATCGATCTACTTTCATTTGCATTTGGTATTTCGGACTAAATTCTTTTGCTCCTCGATACTCAATCAAATCCTCTTTTTTTACGATTGAATCTACTTCGACAATCCCATATTTAGTAATTCCCGAACTGCTTCTTCTGTATCGCGGATCATCAAAATAAGCAATAATACTATTTCTACGTAAAATACCATTTATAGGTATTTGAATCGAAATACCAAAACAGGGTATTAGTTTCTTTTCTTGTTCTTGATCATATTGTAAGGGAATCACGAATCTATTTCTTCGCTTTTTCGCCAAGGAATTCTCTTGACGAATATAAGTAGAAGGCTCTATGAGATTACAATGACCCTTGGATATAATTCGATAAGGTTTTGAATAATCAAAAATTTCCCTATATTTTTTACCAAAAGTATCCAACAATTTATGTCTTACTTGATCATTAGTCAGTGAGAGATCAAAAATATATCTTTCTTCGAGAGAAAAAGAATTAGCATTCATTTGATCTTGATCCTTGTGGAGTGAAAAAGACACTATATTGGATCTGCATAGACCTCCTGCTAATATCCATAAATGACTTGTTTTTGGTAATAAATGAACATTACTATACGGATATTCGGTCGCATGATAGCCATCAGTACTCCAGTGCATTTCTCCTTCTGACTCAGAATAAATATGTTTTTGAACTCTCTCTTTAAAATGAAAAGTGGACGTTCCGGTACGAATCTCGGCAATCACTTGTTCTGATTCTACATATTGATCATTTTGAACTAAAATCAAACTTTTTGTTGGAATATTCACATTATGTAGAATATCTCGACTCTCAATAGTTACATACAAGTCTATAAAACATAGAAAAGCAGGATGCCCATGACGGGTACGTGTGGGATGAACCAAATCCTCATCAAATTTTATTTTTCCAT